CGTACACCTTTAGCCAATTTGATTCGCTGGAGAGATAAGCCAGTAGCCCTTTCGATTGTGCAAGCAAGATTAGTTGGATTAGCCCACTTTTCTGTAGGTTATATATTCACTTATGCGGCTTTCTTAATTGCCTCTACATCGGGCAAATTTGGCTAATTTCGGAATTTCCTTTTGAATGTATTGGATCCACGAAAAGATCATTTGTTTCGATGGAGAGGGATCTCACCTTCTTATATTTCTACATCTAAGATTCGACTTGTATCAGGGATACTAATAGGAAATGAACCATTATGGCGAGGAAAGGTTTGATTCAGCGGGAGAAAAGGAGACAAAAATTGGAACATAAATATCATTCGATTCGTCAATCCTTAAAAAATGAAATAAGAAAGGTTACGTCATTGAGTGACAAATGGGAAATTTATAGAAAGTTACAATCCCCACCGCGGAATAGTGCCCCCACACGTCTGCGTCGACGTTGTTTTGCGACCGGTAGACCGAGAGCTAACTATCGAGACTTTGGACTTTCCGGACATAGACTTTGTGAAATGGTTCATACATGTTTGTTGCCGGGAGCAACAAGATCAAGTTGGTAAACATTAACTCTTGAATTCTATTCTATGGTCGGTGATCATAGAGTTCCCCTTTACCATTCGGTATAAATGGGCTATTCTATTTATACAGATATGGTAGAGGGGCATATTCAACCTTTGCTTGTATATTACTATTCATTTTAAGTTCTTCTCTTCAGCGCGGAGTAGAGCAGTTTGGTAGCTCGCAAGGCTCATAACCTTGAGGTCACGGGTTCAAATCCTGTCTCCGCAATATCTTGTTTGTCAAAAAATTTTCGGGTTGACTCACAATTAATAAATTGCCGCTTTTGGGGGTTGGTAAAAGGGGGGAATAAAATGACTCTGCGATCGCGGATAAGTATACCCAATCCCTTAGCATATATCCTTTATCATAATATCATAATCATATTTTCTTTTTTTAATACTTTTGTTTATGATATTAAAGTTTAGTTTTAATTCGTTTTAATTAAACTATTTTATTTTTATCTTGGGCGGATAGCGGGAATCGAACCCGCATCTTCTCCTTGGCAAAGAGAAATTTTACCATTCGACCATATCCGCATTTTTTTCATTTTTGATACATACTATATCCATACAATATTACTATATATCTTATATATCTGGATCATTTTTCGACAGTGTTGGGTCAGAGACTTTCCTCAGGTCGATTCCAATTTTTTATTCTCAACTAAATTATTCATTTTTTTTAAGAAGTTTGTACTAACTTTGACCCCCCTCTAATTTATTGTTTTCTAATGTGTCTCACAACCGAGACAAATTCGGGGGGTCTTTTCGCTTTTGGATCTGGGACGAATAGGTTCAAGAGATAAGAGAATTAAGGATACCAACTAGAAAGACTAAACCAACCCATAATGATGTACCGGAAAATATAACATTTTTGTTACTCAACCAACCATCAGGAGAAGCAAATACAACAGGCACGCTAATCAATAAGATTGATGAAATAGTAATTAATGCAAAAACAGCCAATTGAAAAGCAAGAGTCATGCTTTTAATCCTCCAAGCTAACAACAAATGAACTATACCATTTGATCCCTTTATTAGTCACAAAATAATACATCATTGAGGGATTTTACTTTTCCATGAATCCATTGATTCTATATGACTTATGACTAACCCTTTACCACTTTCTTCGTACACAGGTTCGAGGGAGGGGGAAATGGAATTTCTTGTTTATTTCACAACCCAAATGGGCGCGCTGGAGCATATACACGGGTATATGGATCCACTGGTAAATCCCCACCCGAGGTCTTTTTATAGTTATAGATAATAGTGGTATTCACCCCTATGGCCGTGGTCTATTTATAGGAATAAAATAAAGAAGGTCTTTCGGAGAGATGGCTGAGTGGTTGATAGCCCCGGTCTTGAAAACCGGTATAGTTTTGAACAAAGAACTATCGAGGGTTCGAATCCCTCTCTCTCCTTTTTGTTCATTGAATTTAATGGATTTTTTGATTTAGTGGTTATGCCCATACTGTTATCATAAAGAAGGGGGATTGGCTCGGTGTAATAGCCGAGTCAATCCAAAAAAAAATTGATTATATATATATATAAATTAGAAATGGGTCGAAAAAAAGAAAACAGATTTAAAAAGGATTGTAAGTATGCCCCGATCCCAAAACGTATGATCAAATGAAAGGCATTCCTATTTCAAGCATTGGATCTCCTGCCTTAGCTCAATTCAGAGGAGTCATGGAAAGAACAGGTTCAAAATCGCGATCAATTCCTTTTTCAAATCCTGCTGCAGCTGCACGAGCTCTTCCCGCGTGCCACAAATGACCTACGAAGAAGAAGAACCCTAGAACAAAATGAGAGGTAGCTAACCAACTTCTCGGAGAGACATAATTGACTGCATTGATCTCAGTAGCTACGCCACCCACGGAATTTAAAGAACCTAAAGGAGCATGAGT